TTCAAGCATTATTTTAATAATGTAAATAAGCACACTTTGGGTTAGGTAATCCTTTAGCCGAGATTTTCCTGTTTCCGGGGGGTTTGCAGGAGTATTAATGATCTCAGGAGTTTAGGGGGGTAGGGGGGTTTTACGCCTGGAAACCAAGAGGGGGGACAGTCTTAGGTATGTGAGGAGAAAGCACTGAGTATTATGCTCTTGAAATCAGTTATGCATGCTTAAACTCATGGCTTTCCGCCATTCATGATCTTATTATAAGCAAAGTAAATGTTCTACCTACGCAAGTGATTGAGATTTCACTCTGGGATGCCAAGTGAAAGGAAACCAAAAAAGAAACCCCTTACCCACTGGAGAGAACGCCCGGCTTGGTGGGTAACGAGTCGTATGTTTGCCACCATTAACTTATGCAAGCGTCATTGAAAGTATGTGGAGAAACCTATTTGTGACCCTGAAGTAGGAACCAAATGCCAGGAATAGTTCACATAGTGAAACCCCCACAAATAATTGTCCCTCACCATCAATAAGAGTGTGCGCCTCGGTATAAGGTTGGTCGGTTCTTACTGCCAACCATTGTTTGATTTCAGGGGTGTGGTTGTGTGGTATGATAGTGCCTTTACGGGTTTTGTTGAAACTACTGTTTCGTCTTGTTACTTTCAGGGATGTTCTGGTCATTCTTCTGGTTTATTTGAGTCGTAGTGTTTTTCTGACCTGTATGGTTAACTCCAATGTATGGTTTTTATACATATATGTGTTAGAACATTAATTAATATGTCCTAGTTATAGGTATGTCATTATTACATATATGTACTACAGAAAGTAGTTTAGTTGAGAATCCTAGCTTTGGGAGTTAGGGGTGGGAGTTAAAATCTCCTCTTTCTGAAGCAGAAGGGAGGATTTTAACCTCCGACGTCCGGTTTACAAGACCGGCGCTCTGATGCTGAGCTACAAGTGCATGCTCATTTGAGGACTTTATTCTCAACTCAGCCTGCTAGTGGGGATAGGATAAGGAGTAGGAGGAAGTATAGGAAAGAGGCGACTTGTCCAATGATGATGAATGGGTGTTCAACAGGTATGCCTCCGATTCAGGTGAGGATGATAACGTCCGCAACGAAGGCCCAAAATAGGATTTGGGTGAGGGGTCGAAAGGTCAGTGCTCGTTGCTTAGACGTGTGGAGGATTGGGACAAGCATAAGGACGAGAATGGAGGCAAGAAGGGCAAGAACACCCCCTAGCTTGTTCGGAATTGAGCGCAGGATTGCGTATGCGAAAAGGAAGTATCACTCAGGCTTAATGTGAGGGGGAGTGACTAGGGGGTTGGCGGGGGTGAAGTTGTCTGGGTCGCCCAGAAGGTTGGGTGAGAAGAGGGCGAGAGAGGTGAGGGCAAGGAGGAGGGCGCCGAATCCCAGGAGGTCTTTGTAGGAAAAGTATGGGTGAAACGAGATTTTGTCTGCGTCCGAATTTAGGCCTGTGGGGTTGTTGGACCCCGTTTCGTGGAGGAAAAGAATGTGGATGACGCTGGCGGCCGCGATGATAAATGGGAGTAGGAAGTGGAAGGCAAAGAATCGGGTCAAAGTGGCGTTGTCGACTGAAAATCCCCCCCAGATCCATTGGACTAAAGTGTTGCCTACGTAGGGAACAGCAGATAAAAGGTTGGTGATTACGGTTGCGCCTCAGAAAGACATTTGTCCTCACGGAAGGACATAGCCCACGAAGGCAGTCATCATAACCAAGAGAAGGAGGACAACGCCGACATTTCAGGTCTCTTTGTAGAGGTATGAGCCGTAATAGAGGCCACGGGCAATGTGCATGTAGATGCAGATGAAGAAGAATGATGCTCCGTTGGCGTGCATGTTTCGGATAAGCCAGCCGTAGTTGACATCTCGGCAAATGTGTGCAACAGACGAAAATGCGGTTGCAATGTCAGAGGTGTAGTGCATAGCGAGGAAGAGTCCTGTTGCGATCTGCGCAATTAGGCAAAGAGCCAGGAGGGAGCCGAAGTTTCATCAGACTGAGATGTTGGAGGGCGCTGGGAGGTCTACCAGAGCGTCGTTTGCGAGTTTAATAATGGGATGTGTTTTCCGAAGGCTTGTCATTAGTGGTTTCTATAGTTGAATAACAACGGTGGTTTTTCAAGTCATTAGTCCTGGTTAAAGTCCTGGTGGAAATTATGACGTATTTCATGTGTTTATTTTTATTGGGTCTGGTCCTGGGGTTGGTGGGCGTAGCCTCTAATCCCTCCCCCTACTTTGCGGCCCTTGGGTTGGTGGTGGTGGCAGGGATGGGTTGCGGGGTCCTGGTAGCTTATGGGGGCGCCTTCTTGTCCCTGGTTCTGTTTTTAATTTATTTGGGGGGAATGCTGGTGGTGTTTGGGTACTCGGCTGCTTTGGCAGCTGAGCCGTACCCCGAGAGTTGAGGGAGTCGGTCGGTAGTGGTGTACACGCTGGTGTACATTCTAGGGGTGGTGGGGGTATCAGGCCTGTTTTGAGGGGGTTGGTACGAGGGGTCTTGAGTCCCCGTGGATGAGTTAACTGAGTTCTCCGTATTGCGTGGGGACATGGGTGGGGTGGCATTGGTGTACTCCTCAGGGGGGGCCATGCTAGTTGTCTGTGCCTGGGTGTTGCTCATGACACTGTTTGTGGTGTTGGAATTAACTCGGGGGTCCAGTCGAGGGGCGTTGCGGGTTGTCTAGAAGATAAGGGTGATGGTTATAAGTGCAAGGGTAAGGAGGAAAAAGGTTAAGTAAGTCTTGATGGCCCCTTTCTGAGCGTTGCTTGTATTAGTAATGAGGGGGATACTTGCGGAGGTTACGGCTTTAGGTCCTACTTTCTCTAATCAGGTTTGGTCCACTGTCTGGCTGGAAATGGTTTGGCCCAAGACTAGGTTGATTTTGGGGAGGAAGCGGTGGATAACGGCGGGGAAGAACCCCAGCATGTTGGAGAAGTGGTGTGTGGTGAGGGTAGGGGTGGGTTTGAACTGCTTTGAGGTGAGGGATGCCAGCTCAAGTGCTGTGATCAAACCAAGGGCTGTAACGGCGAGGGCCGCAAGCTTCAGTAAGGGGGGCATGGTCATAATCGGGGTTTTCAGTGGAAGGAAGTTCGAGGTGATGAGAAGACCCGCAACAATGCTCCCTCAGGCTAGTCGCTTGATCGGGTTGATAACGGAGGGGTTGTTCTCGTTAATGGGGGACAAGGAGTTGAAGCGGGGGAAGCCTATGGACACGAAGAATACGACTCGGAGACTATAGATTGCGGTGAAGGAGGTTGCGAGTAGAGTGAGGGTGAGGGCTCAGGCGTTTAGATGGGACGTGTTTATGGCCTCAATAATTGCGTCCTTGGAGAAAAATCCTGCTAGGAAAGGAGTGCCAGTGAGTGCAAGGCTGCCTAGTGTGAGGCAAGAGGAGGTAAAGGGGGTAAGCTCTTGCATGCCCCCCATCTTGCGGATGTCCTGCTCGTCGTTTAAGCTATGGATGATGGAGCCAGAGCAGAGGAAAAGCATGGCCTTGAAGAAGGCGTGGGTACAGATGTGTAGAAATGCTAGTTGTGGTTGGTTCAGTCCGATAGTTACTATTATTAGGCCTAGTTGGCTGGATGTGGAGAATGCTACAATTTTTTTGATGTCATTTTGTGTGAGAGCACATGTGGCTGTGAATAGAGTAGTTAGGGCTCCCAGGCACAGGCAAAGGGTTAGGGCAGTGGAGTTGCCCTGCATAAGGGGGCTTATACGAATAAGCAAAAAGATGCCTGCTACGACCATCGTGCTATAGTGCAGTACGGCGGATACTGGGTTGGGGCCTTCCATGGCGGAGGGGAGTCAAGGGTGTAGGCCAAACTGGGCAGATTTACCCGTGGCTGCCAAGATAAGGCCTAGTAGTGGGAAGGTAAGGTCGTAGTTTTCGGAGATTGAAAATATCTGGTGCATCTCCCAAGAGTTTATTTTGGCCGCTATTCAGGCTATAGCTATGATGAGTCCAATATCCCCAACTCGGTTGTAAAGCACTGCTTGAAGAGCAGCCGTGTTGGCGTCGGCCCGTCCGTACCATCAACCAATGAGAAGGAATGACATGATGCCGACCCCTTCTCAGCCAATGAATAGTTGGAACATGTTATTGGCTGTAACGAGCACAATTATTGCGATCAGGAAGATTAGGAGGTACTTGAAAAACCGATTTATGTAGGGGTCCGCATGCATATACCAGGACGCGAACTCTAGGATGGATCATGTGACGTAGAGGGCAATGGGTGTGAAGATGACAGAGTAGTGGTCGAATTTAAGGCTGATGTTAACATCGAAGGTGTGCGTGTTTATTCAAGACCAGGTGGTGACAATAGTCTCGGCCCCCTCGTTGAGAAACAGAAATAGTGGGAGCAAGCTGACGAAGAAGGCTATTTTTACAGCGGTTTTGACGTGCGAGAGTGCTCAAGTTGGAGCAAGGGGGGTAGGGGCCAGAGAGGTAAGGAGGGGGAATGCAAGTAGTAGGAAGATGGCGATAAGACTAGAGGTTATCATTAATGAGGTGGGGTTCATAGCTGCTACTTGGATTTGCACCAAGAGTTTTTGGTTCCTAAGACCAACGGATGAGCTGTTATCCTTTAGAAGCTGCGAGAAAGCCTTGGGGTCTAACCAAGGTGGCAAAAATTAGCAGTCTTTGGTGTCGTCGGACCTATCTCGGTGGATAGAGGGAGTCTAACTCTCATCTCCAGAATCACAATCTGGCATTTTGGTTAAACTATATCTACAGGCTGCCCAGCCCCAGACTAGCTCAGGCTTGAGTACGAGGAGAAGAAGGGGAATTAGGTGGAGTGCCATCAAGAGGTGTTCACGTGAGTGAGAGGGCTCTAGGGCGACAACGTGAGGTGGTAAAGGCCCCCGCTGTGTTATTAGGAAGAGGTATAGGGAGTAGCCCGCAGTGATGAGCGTACCGAGGCCAGTGAGGGCAATGGTTCAAGGGGTTCACATGAAAAGTGAGGAAATAATTAAAAGCTCACCCATGAGGTTAGGGAGAGGGGGTAGGGCCAGGTTGGCTAGACTAGCAATGAATCATCAGGCGGTTATTAGGGGGAGGAGCATTTGTAGGCCTCGGGCTAGTACCATCGTTCGACTATGGGTCCGCTCGTAGTTAGTGTTAGCAAGGCAGAAAAGGGCTGAGGAGGTGAGGCCGTGGGCAATTATAAGAATGAGTGCTCCGGTGAAGCCTCAGGGTGTTTGAATAAGAATGCCCCCTGCGACCAAGCCCATGTGGCTGACGGATGAGTATGCGATGAGTGATTTTACATCAGTTTGCCGGAGGCAAATAGACCCGGTTATGATGATGCCCCATAAGGCAAGGATGATGAAAGGGTAGCTCAGCTCCTTAGTTAGGGGGTCTAGTATTACCATGATTCGTATTATGCCGTATCCGCCAAGTTTGAGGAGGACGGCCGCAAGAACCATTGAGCCGGCAATGGGGGCCTCTACGTGCGCTTTAGGGAGCCAAAGGTGGACGCCGTAAAGTGGTATCTTCACTAGGAATGCAACAAGGCAGCCGGCCCACCATAGCTTGTCCGCGTAAGAGCTCAGCTCAGGGCATGATGAGTAGTGTAGTGTAAGTATGGAGAGAGTTCCGGTGGTGTTTTGTAGTAGGAGGAGGGCGACCAAGAGGGGGAGTGAACCAGCCAGTGTGTAGAATAAGAAGTAGGTGCCTGCGTTCAGGCGCTCAGTTTGATTCCCTCATCGCGTGATGATGATCAGGGTAGGAATAAGTGTGGCCTCAAATATGACGTAGAATAGAATCACTTCCGTTGCACCGAAAGCTATGATTAAAAAGACTTGAAGGGAGGTTAGTAGGGAGATGTAAGTGCGTTGCCGGTTAAGTGGCTCTTGGGCAGTGTGGTTTTGGCTTGCAAGAATTATTAGGGGGAGTAGCCAGCAGGTTAAGACTAAGAGGGGGGTCGATAGGGAATCTGTGGCCAGTATGGTATTGAGGGATGATCAGCCGGTCTCGGAGGTTTCATTTAGTCACACTAGGCTAGCAATGGCGATAGTGATGCTGTGGAGAAGGGAGGTGGGTCAGAGTCATTTAGGTGCAGAGAGTCAGATGGTTGGCAGGAGCATGATTGTTGGGACTAAGATTTTTAACATTGCAGGAGGTTAAGGTTCTGGAGACGATCACTGCCGTGGGTGCGGGTGGTTGCTACAAGGAGGGCCAAGCCCGCACTAGCTTCACAGGCTGAAAATGCCAGTAAGAGCATAGCAGAGGATGAAAAGTTCGTAGAATCTAGTTGGAGTGTTCATAGTGAGAGGGCGATAAATAGGGAGAGTATCATACCTTCGAGGCAGAGAAGGGCGGAGAGAAGGTGGGTGCGGTGGAATGCCAGGCCCATCAGGCCTAGGACGAAGGAGGAGGAGAAGGCAAAGTGTGCAGGGGTCATTAGGTGTCTGTGGACTCTAACCACAAGCTTTTGAGCCGAAATCAAAGATTTTGCTTAAACTAGTCACCTACTCTGCTCACTCAAGACCCCCTTGGAGTCACTCGTAGATTAGTCCGAGAGTCAGGAGAAGGAGAACGGAGGATGCTCATACAAAGGTGGTCAGGGGAAAGGGCAGCTGGTCCCCTCATGGCAGAGGTAGAAGAAGAGCAATTTCGAGGTCAAACAACAAGAACAGAATAGCAACCAGGAAGAACCGCATTGAGAATGGAAGGCGTGCGGAGCCTAGTGGATCAAATCCGCATTCATAGGGTGAGAGCTTTTCAGAATCGGGGGTTATTAGGGGGAGTCAGAATGAGACGAGGGCTAGGACTGTCGACAAGAGGGTCGTAATTGCTAGAACGGTCGTGATTAGATTCATTATCTTTCCTTGGATTTTAACCAAGACCAGGTGATTGGAAGTCACTTATACTCACGTTAGTACTAGAAAGATATGATCCTCATCAGTAGATAGAGACATATAGGAAGAGCCACACAACATCTACAAAGTGTCAATACCATGCGGCTGCTTCAAAGCCAAAGTGGTGCTCAGATGTAAAGTGGTAATGAATTTGTCGGAGTAGGCAGACAGCTAAGAAAGTAGATCCGATGATTACATGAAGGCCGTGGAAGCCTGTTGCAACGAAAAATGTAGAGCCGTAGACTCCGTCGGCAATAGTAAAGGGTGCCTCATAGTATTCCATGCCTTGAAGAAAAGTGAAGTAGAAGCCGAGGAGAATGGTTAGTGTTAAGGATTGAATCGCTTGCTTACGCTCCCCTTCTATGATGCTGTGGTGGGCTCACGTGACTGTTACGCCAGAGGCAAGTAGAACTGCCGTGTTTAGGAGGGGGACTTCAAATGGGTCAAGGGTTGAGATTCCCGTGGGGGGTCAGCATCCTCCGAGCTCGGGCGTTGGAGCAAGGCTGGAGTGGTAGAAAGCCCAGAAGAAGCCCAGAAAGAAGAATACTTCGGAAGTGATAAATAAGATTATTCCATAGCGCAAGCCCTTTTGGACAGGAGGTGTGTGGTGGCCTTGGAAGGTGCCCTCACGGATGATGTCTCGTCATCATTGGTATATTGTTAGTAAGAGAAGGGCGGTGCCAAGGGTTATAAGCACTGTTGAGTTGTAGTGGAATCAGATGGCAAGGCCTGAGGTCATTAGAAGTGCTGCTACAGCCCCTGTTAGGGGCCATGGGCTTGGGTCAACTATATGGTATGCGTGTGCTTGATGGGCCATTATACGTTTTCTTGTAGGTAGAGGCTTAGTAGAAGCACGAACACGTATGCTTGGATTATTGCAACGGCAACTTCTAAAAGGGTTAGCAGGAAGAGTAGGATAGAGGTTAGGATAGCAACGGTGGGCATTAAAGGGAGGAGCACGAATGCTCCGGTTGCAATTAGTTGGATGAGCAAGTGGCCCGCTGTTAAATTAGCAGTGAGTCGGACGCCCAGCGCAATCGGTCGGATGAATAGGCTAATGGTTTCAATGATAATGAGGATGGGGATTAGGAGCGTAGGGGTGCCTTCAGGGAGGAGGTGTCCTAGGGCGTGTGTGGGCTGGTTTCGTATACCAATAATCACAGTGGCTAGTCAGAGGGGCACAGCCAAGCCCAGATTTAGAGAAAGCTGTGTAGTGGGCGTGTATGTATAAGGAAGAAGTCCTAGTATGTTGATTGTAATCAGGAAGATTATTAACGAGGTAAGCAGGAGGGCTCACTTGTGACCGCCTAGAGTCAAGGGGAGAAGGATTTGTTGGGTGAATCGATTAATAAACCAATTTTGAAGTGTTAAGAGTCGGTTGTTGATTCAGCGAGGAGATGGGGTTGGGAAGAGGATCCATGGAAGGGCGAGGGCAAGCGCAATCAGTGGGATTCCAAGTAGAGTGGGGCTCATAAATTGATCAAAGAAGCTTATTGTCATGGTCAGTTTCAGGGGTCCGTTTTAGGAGTTTCGGTGCTTTGGGCGGTAGGCTCGTTTGGGAATGTGTGAGCCAGGATCTTAGGAGGAATAACCGTGAGGAAGACTAATCAGGAGAAGATTAAAATGGCAAATCATGGAGACGGGTTGAGTTGTGGCATGTCGCTAGGGGTGGTTGGGGGCCACCAGTCTTTAGCTTAAAAGGCTAACGCTATGCCCGATTTAGCTTCTTAGCGAGGCGTCTTCAAGTATTAGTGAGGATCAGTTTTCAAAGTGCTCTAACGGTACAGCTTCTACAACGATTGGTATAAAGCTGTGGTTTGCTCCGCAAATTTCTGAGCACTGTCCGTAAAACACCCCTGGGCGGGAGGCAATAAAGGCTGTTTGGTTCAGTCGGCCTGGCACTGCATCCATTTTTACACCGAGAGCAGGAACGGCTCATGAGTGGAGAACATCCTCAGCTGAGACCAAAATTCGGATAGGGGATTCCACTGGGATCACCATGCGGTGGTCCGCCTCCAGGAGGCGGAACTGTCCTGGGGTAAGGTCCTGTGTGGGGATCATGTATGAGTCAAAGCCCAGGTCTTCGTAGTCCGTGTATTCATAGCTCCAGTATCACTGATGTCCGACAGCTTTAATTGTAAGGTGGGGGTCGTTGATTTCGTCCATTAGGTAGAGGATGCGTAGAGAGGGGAGGGCAATTAAGATGAGAATGATAGCTGGAAGTACGGTTCAAATAATTTCAATTTCCTGGGAGTCTAAGATAAATTTATTGGTAAGCTTAGTGGAAACCATAGCCACAATAATGTAAAGTACAAGTGTGCTGATGAGAAAGACAATTATTAAGGCATGGTCGTGAAAGTGTAGAAGCTCTTCTATGACAGGGGAGGCTGCGTCTTGAAATCCTAGTTGTGAGGGATGTGCCATTAGGGTTTCAAGACGCGCGGGGGTTTAACCCACAATTTTGCCTTGACAAGGCAGTGTAATTTCAATTTTACTAGCGTCTTATGAAGAAAGTGACAGAGCGGTTATGTGGTTGGCTTGAAACTAACCTATGGGGGTTCGACTCCTCCCTTTCTCGTTAGTTGGCTTGGACTTGTACGAAAGCAGGTTCCTCGAAGGTGTGGTAAGGGGGCGGGCATCCGTGCAGTCATTCTACGTTTGTAGTTGTTAATTCCACAGACATCACTTCTCGTTTGGCAGCGAATGCTTCTCATAGAATAAACAGAAACATGATTACTGCGACTAGGGAGATAAGGGAGCCGATAGAGGAGACTGTGTTTCAGAGGGTGTAGGCGTCGGGGTAGTCCGAGTATCGTCGGGGCATGCCTGCTAGTCCTAGGAAGTGCTGAGGGAAAAATGTAAGGTTTACTCCAATGAATATCACGCCAAAGTGTACTTTGGTTCAGGTGCTGTGAAGCGTGTAGCCGCTAAATAGGGGGAATCAGTGGACAAACCCTGCCATAATAGCAAAGACTGCTCCCATCGAGAGGACATAGTGGAAGTGGGCTACTACGTAATATGTGTCGTGAAGGACAATGTCGATGGATGAGTTGGCTAACACAATCCCTGTGAGGCCCCCCACTGTGAAAAGGAAGATGAACCCAAGGGCTCAAAGAAGGGGTGTGTCCCATTTGATCGAGCCGCCGTGAAGCGTGGCCAGTCAGCTGAACACTTTAACGCCGGTGGGGATGGCGATAATCATTGTTGCAGAGGTGAAGTATGCTCGCGTGTCGACGTCCATACCGACGGTGAATATGTGGTGGGCTCATACAATAAACCCGAGTAGTCCGATTGCTATCATTGCTCAAACCATGCCCATATAGCCGAAGGGTTCTTTTTTGCCCGCATAGTAAGCCACAATGTGGGAAATCATTCCGAAGCCGGGTAGAATAAGGATGTACACCTCGGGGTGTCCAAAGAATCAGAACAGGTGCTGGTATAAGATGGGGTCGCCTCCCCCTGCTGGGTCGAAAAATGTGGTGTTTAGGTTTCGATCTGTTAAGAGCATGGTAATGCCGGCAGCGAGAACAGGAAGTGACAGCAGGAGAAGTACAGCAGTGATGAGAACAGCTCAGACAAAGAGAGGTGTTTGGTACTGTGAGATAGCTGGGGGTTTTATGTTAATGATTGTGGTGATGAAGTTGATTGCACCTAAAATAGACGAGACCCCCGCAAGGTGAAGGGAAAAGATGGTTAGGTCTACCGAGGCCCCGGCGTGGGCGAGGTTGCCTGCAAGAGGGGGGTAGACTGTTCACCCTGTTCCGGCTCCGGCCTCAACCCCCGAGGATGCTAGAAGGAGCAAGAAGGAGGGTGGAAGAAGCCAGAAGCTCATGTTATTCATACGGGGGAAGGCCATGTCCGGAGCTCCGATCATAAGGGGAATTAGTCAGTTTCCGAAGCCTCCAATCATGATTGGTATTACTATAAAGAAGATTATTACAAAGGCGTGGGCTGTAACGATTACGTTGTAGATCTGGTCATCTCCCAGTAATGCACCGGGTTGGCTAAGCTCTGCTCGGATAAGGAGGCTTAGGGCTGTTCCGACTATGCCGGCTCAGGCACCGAAGATTAAATAAAGGGTGCCAATGTCTTTGTGATTGGTTGAAAAGAATCAGCGTGTGATTGCCACAGGTAGGATGGCTGAGCTTAAGCGGTGGATTGTAGCCCCACAGACAGGGGTTTGATTCCCCTTCTTACCAAGCCTTGGGGTGTAAACACGTTAGATTGCAAATCTAAAGAAGCCGGCTAATACCCGGCCGGGGCTTTCCCCCGCCTTCTATTGTCTACGAAAGGCGGGGGAAAGTAGATGGATGCTCGCTGGTTTGGGCGCTTAGCTGTTAACTAAGCATTTGTAGGATCGAGGCCTTCCCATCTAGTAAGGCCTTAGCTTAATTAAAGTGTCTGCTTTGCATGCAGAAGATGTGGGTTAGCGTCCCGCAGGTCTTATCAGGGGCTGGGGGAATTTCACCCTCGCTTAGGGCTTTGAAGGCCCTTGGTCTAGTTCTAACCTAAGCCCCTAGGGGAGGGTAAGGGCACAGATGGCAGGTGTTAGCGGCAGCAAGAGGAGGGAGGCAGAGGTGGAAACAGCGAGGGGTAGGGTTTGTTGGGTGGAGGTGAATCGTCATGGGGTAGAGCCGGGCAGCGTGTTGGGGGACATGGTAAGGGCCATTGCATAGGAGAGGCGGAGGTAGAAGTATAGGCTGAGAAGGGCCGAGAGAGCAGCAAGAGTAGCGAGGGGGGCAAGGTCTTGCTTTGTCAGTTCTTGTAGGATTAGTCACTTGGGCATGAACCCGGTGAGAGGCGGAAGCCCACCAAGCGAGAGTAGTACTAGGGGCACGAGTGCTGTTAGAGCAGGGAGCTTGGCTCAGGAGGAAGCAAGTGTGTTGACATTGAGGGCTTTGGCTAGCTTGAAGGTGAGGAATGTTGAGAAGGTCATTGTAATGTATGTAAGAAGTGTGAGGATGGTGAGGGAGGGTGCAAACTGCATAATAAGGACTATTCAACCGAGGTGAGCAATGGATGAGTAGGCAAGGACTTTTCGGAGTTGGGTTTGATTGAGCCCTCCCCAGCCGCCGATAAGGGTGGAGGTGAGCCCGAGAAGGAGGAGGGGGGTGGAGTTGGTGTCGTGTATTTGGAGCAGTAGGGAGAATGGAGCAAGCTTCTGTCAGGTAGAGAGGATGAGCCCCGTTGTGAGGTCTAGGCCCTGTAGTACTTCGGGAAGTCAACCGTGTAGTGGGGCAAGGCCGATCTTTAGTGCCAGGGCAATGGTGATTATTGTTGTAGGAAGAGGATGGGTCATCTGTGCAATATCCCACTGACCGGTGAGTCATGCATTGGTGGTGCTAGCAAAGAGGAGCATAGCTGCAGCAGTGGCCTGTGTCAGGAAATATTTTGTGGTGGCTTCAACCGCACGGGGGTGATGGTGTTGGGCTATTAGTGGGATGATTGCAAGGGTGTTCATCTCCAGGCCCATTCAGGCCAGGAGCCAGTGGGAGCTTGCAAATGTGATGGTGGTTCCTAGGCCGAGCCCTATTAGGAGGATGGTTGTGATGTATGGGTTCATTAGCAAAGGAGGGATTTTAACCCACATTTTTGGGGTATGGGCCCAAAAGCTTGTTTAGCTGACTTTACTAGGAAGTGGTGTAGTGGAAGCACTAAGAGTTTTGATCTCTTCAGGTAGGGTTCGAGGCCCTTCTTTCTAAGGAGTTGGAGGGGCTTTAACCCTCATGATTCACTCTATCAAAGTGACCCTTTGAATTCAGGCACAGCTCCGCCTCTATAGTTGAGGGGGTAGGCCCGCGAGGGCGATGGGGAGCGCAAGATGCCAGATGACCATTGCAAGGGTTAGGGGGAGAAAATTCTTCCAGATTAAGTGCATGAGCTGGTCATATCGGAATCGAGGGTACGACGCACGGACCCAGAGAAAAACAATAGATAACAAAGCGGCTTTGGTCATCAGGTTAGCGGCGGTGAACTCGGGGAACAGGGGGATGTGGGATGCGCCTATGAATAGGATAGCCGACAATGTGTTTATAAGCAAAATGTTAGAGTATTCCGCAAGGAAGAAGAGAGCAAATGGGCCCCCTGCATATTCCACGTTGAATCCGGAAACGAGCTCAGACTCTCCCTCCGTAAGGTCAAAAGGAGCCCGGTTTGTTTCAGCAAGGGTTGAAATATACCATATGGCAGCTAGGGGCCAGGCAGGTGCGAGGAGTCAGATGGACTCCTGAGTTGTAGCAAAGGCCTGGAGTGTAAACCCACCAGTAAAGATGATGATGCAAAGGAGGATCAGGCCTAGGCTCACTTCATAGGAAATAGTTTGAGCAACGGCCCGTAGGGCTCCGATAAGGGCATATTTAGAATTTGAGGCTCAGCCGGACCCGAGGATGGAGTATACAGCTAAGCTAGAAATGGCGAGGATGAATAAAATGCCCAGGTTGAGGTCCGCGACGGGGCACGGTATTGGGATGGGTGCCCAGAGGGTGAGAGCTAGGGTGAGTGCAAGTATTGGGGCCAGAAGAAACAGAATCGGCGAAGAAGTGGAAGGCCGTACGGGCTCTTTGATAAAGAGTTTGACGCCATCGGCGATAGGTTGAAGGAGGCCATAGGGGCCGACTACGTTAGGGCCCTTCCGTAGTTGTATGTACCCTAGTACCTTCCGTTCAATTAGTGTGAAGAAAGCAACCGCAAGCAGAACTGGTACGATGTAAGCCAGCGGGTTAATAACGTGGGTAAGTAGTAACGAAATCATAGTTAAGGAGAGGACTTGAACCTCTGTAGAAAGGGCTTAGGTCTTTTGCAATGTCCGGGCTCTGCCACCTTAACATGCCATTATCTTGGGCAAATGGGTGCTCCCCCTTGTCCAATTTAGTTGCCTTCATTAGGTGGGGGAAAGGCGTGCTGAAAGCATGGGCCTTACTTTCTCGGTCCTTTCGTACTAGGGAAAGGTGCTTCATAGATAGAAACTGACCTGGATTACTCCGGTCTGAACTCAGATCACGTAGGACTTTAATCGTTGAACAAACGAACCCTTAATAGCGGCTGCACCATTAGGATGTCCTGATCCAACATCGAGGTCGTAAACCCCCTTGTCGATAGGGACTCTGGAAGGGGGATTGCGCTGTTATCCCTAGGGTAACTCGGTCCGTTGATCGGATGTACCGGATCTTGCTGGTCAGAAATTCTGTTGCCTAGAGCCGTAGCTCTTAGCTCTGGGAGAAGTACTCCCATTCCACGTGGGGGTTCTTTATGTCCCCGCGGTCGCCCCAACCAAAGACATTCAGGCAGGGCCTATTTTGTTTGGAGGCCTTATCGGGGGTGTTTAACATAGGCTGTCTTATGTCTAAAGCTCCATAGGGTCTTCTCGTCTTATGGGCATATTCCCGCTTCTGCACGGGAAGATCAATTTCATTGACTGGGGGGAGGAGACAGTTAAGCCCTCGTCTTGCCATTCATACAGGTCTTCATTTAAAAGACAAGTGATTGCGCTACCTTCGCACGGTCAAAATACCGCGGCCGTTAAACCTAGGGTCACAGGGCAGGCAGTACCTCTTATTCTTCGGTTTTAGCAAGAGGCGATGTTTTTGGTAAACAGGCGAGGCTTGGTGTTTTGCCGAGTTCCTTCTTTCCCTTTTAGTCTTTCCTAGTGGGCACACCAGTGTAGGGTTAACGGTAAGTTTTTGGGGGGTTTTCTTGGCGATTGTGCTGATTGCCCAATTCCCTCTTTTGTTGGGGCCGTTAAAATTCGGTGCAGGTTCGTTCCGAGGTACACATGTGCGTGGAGAGAGGCTTGGTTCTCTTATTACTCATATTAGCATAATTACTCCCATTTAGGAATGGGATGGTCCAATATATCTAGGGGAGTAGGATTTTGTATCTTGATTAGAGGCGAAGGGAATGCTTGAGCTTTAACGCTTTCTACTAGGATGGCTGCTTTTAGGCCCACCGGTGCATCGTGCCTTTATGTGTATGATCCTTATCCTCCTGGGAAAGTTGTATCCTTTGTCAAAGGGGCTGTACCCCCTTTGACTAACTCCGATACTTGCCCTGTGACTAAAGAAGTGAAACTGTGGGACGAGGTAAAGTATGGGGCTGAACTTCTATTCATTTCTTGGACAACCAGCTATAACTAGGTTCGGTAGGTTTATCACCTCTACTTGAAGGTCTTCCCACTCTTTTGCCACAGAGACGGGTTTGCTCTATAAGTAAGCTGCCCTGAAGTAGCTCACGTAGTTTCGGGGTATCAAACTACAATTCTTTTTGCTTGAGTTGTTCTGGCTAAATCATGATGCAAAAGGTACGAGGGGTAATCTCTGCTTTTCTTTGCTCGTGTGAGTTGTTTCACTTCTCTTTCAGCTTTCCCTTGCGGTACTTTCTCTATAGCTCCCTTGTCCTTTTCTGTCGCCCATACTAGGGGGGTAAAATGGTTTGTTTAGTCGTCATTTAGGATATGAGGGGTTATTTATATGGAATTGTTGCTCTTGGGGTGGGGCTAGCTGCTGGGCATCAGAGCAGTTCGATTTGCACGGACGTCTTCTCGGTGTAAGGGAGATGCTTTACTAGTTTAGCTATGCTCTGGTTTTTCCAAGTACACCTTCCGGTACACTTACCATGTTACGACTTGCCTCCCCTCTGGCTCTTTATCTTATTAGAAATTATGTGTGTAGAAATAGGGGAGAGTGACGGGCGGTGTGTGCGCGCTTCAGGGCCTGTTTCAGTGGAGCGCTCTACTCTCCGCTTACTGCTAAATCCTCCTTTGACCATACGGTTTCATTATGGTTTTCGTAAGTTCGTTAGACTAACGAATGTAGCCCATTTCTTCCCCTCTCATACGCTACACCTCGACCTGACGTTTTGGGGTGTGCCAATTTTGCTTACTGTTTGTCCCTCACGGGGTAAGCTGACGACGCCGGTATATAGGCGGGTAAAACAAGGGAGGGTGAGGTTGAACGGGGGGTATCGGTTCTAGAACAGGCTCCTCTAGGTGGGTCTAAAGCACCGCCAAGTCCTTTGGGTTTTAAGCTGGTGCTTGTAGTACCCTGGCGGACAGGCGAAGTACGAGCCTGTCGATGTTTAGGGCTAGGCATAGTGGGGTATCTAATCCCAGTTTGTTTCCTAGCTTTCGTGGGTTCAGATCACATAAAGCCACTTTCGTGGTGGTTCTTCTTACCTCCGGAAGCGTATAACAGCTTTGGGGGCATTCGGCTTTAATAAATTAGACATCTTAACCACTCTTTACGCCGTAGGCTATCAACTTGGGCCTCTCGTATAACCGCGGTGGCTGGCACGAGTTTTACCGGCCCTCTAGGCTTATAACTAAGTCGAGCTTTCGCTCATTGCTTAATGTTTATCACTGCTGAATTCCCTTGGGGGTGTGGCTGAGCAAGGTGTTGTGGGCTAGGTAGTTGTGCCTGATACCAGCTCCTTGCTCTCGGATGGAGAGCTGTAGGGCATCCTCACAGGGGTGCGGATACTTGCATGTGTAAGTTTAGTCAGAGTTGATAGTAAAGTCAGGACCAAGCCTTTGTGCTTGTGGGGCTTTCTAGGGCCCATCTTAACATCTTCAGTGTTATGCTTTAGTTAAGCTACACTAGC